ACGAATATATATCCTGATCTGTCTCGATTAATTTGTATGAATATCTATCCGATATATTATTCATGTGTCAGGAACCAGATTTGAACTGGTGACACGAGGATTTTCAGTCCTCTGCTCTACCAACTGAGCTATCCCGACCATTTCCCGTGCATCATCCTAGTAGAGTACTTGTATCTATGTCAATTAAAGGGACTAAATCTAAATAAAGTAAAGTATTCAAAAATTTTATCTAATAAATGTAAGGATAATGATATGGACTGTGAATGATTCAATAATAGAGATTCCTTGCCCACATATGTTCATTTGTACAGGTATCGTATCTATCCAAATTGGGATAAGATCCAAAGATTTCTCTTCGGATCCATTTGTGAAAGAGTAGAGTGAATGAGAAAGAAAGATAGTGAATTTTGTTTGAACCACTGATGAAAAAAAGAGGATAAATAGTTAGGAAGTAAAATGGGAAGTAAAATGGACTTTTTGTTGGGGATAGAGGGACTTGAACCCTCACGATTTCTAAAGTCGACGGATTTTCCTCTTACTATAAATTTCATTGTTGTCGGTATTGACATGTAGAACGGGACTCTCTCTTTATTCTCGTCCGATTAATCAGTTTTTCAAAAGATCTATCAAACTCTGGAATGAATGATTTGATCACTGAATATTCGATTCTTCCTTCAACTTCGATTGGAATGGATTCACAATAACTCTGAATTTTTTCTTTCATATATATATATATATTCGATAGATTCGGGTCGTGATTAATCGTTTGATATGTTAGTATGTATACGTACGTATTAGATATATAGGGCCGTCCTTTCTGTAATTTCGATAGAGGAATTCCAGCTACCAACACAACGTAGTCAACTCCATTCGTTAGAACAGCTTCCATTGAGTCTCTGCACCTATCCTTTTTTTATTCTAGTTTTATAAACCCTTGTTTTCTCAAAATAAAGATTTGGCTCAGGATTGCCCATTTTTAATTCCAGGGTTTCTCTGAATTTGGAAGTTACCACTTAGTAGGTTTCCATACCAAGGCTCAATCCAATCAAGTCCGTAGCGTCTACCAATTTCGCCATATCCCCTTTTTATTTGAGACCAAGATCCGGTTGGAATTCCACCCATCTTTTTCATTTATTTTTGAACCGTTGAATTCATTAGATAATGAATGATTCCCATATCGAAAAAGTATATGCTATTTGATTTTTTTGGCGATGCTCTATCAGTTTATTTCTATTGGATAAACCTTGTTTCAATCAGAAATGATTCTATCATTGATGTATCCGCAATTCAATATGGATAGATATATCCCATATATATATGTTTCTCCCTCCCTTTTTTTTTTACAGTGCGATTTGGAATACTGGAACGGTCGATATTCATTCTTCTTTTTTTTTCGTCCTATCTCTTCCTTTTCCGAATGAAACCAGAAGAATGTCTCATTCTAATTTGTATTGTATCTTTATCCTTATCTTATCTTTTCTTAGGACCGATCCGCTCGCTATACGCTATAATTATTGCTATAACTGCTTTACTTAAAGAAATAAAAAAATTTTCTATTAAGAAATAATTAGATTTTTTATAATCATAGTTTATAATTTAAAATTATCATTAATTGATAATTTTAAATTATCATTAATATAATGTATAAATATATAAATAAAATGTATAAAATGCATAAAAAAAAATAGAATGTATAAATTAGAATGTATAAATAATAATTAATGTAATTAATATGATAGAATGAAAATTCTACTAATTAGTCATATACTAATTAGTCATATATTTCTATTAGAAAAATATCTATTAGAAAAATAGAATTCTATTTAGTCATATCTAGTTCTATATTATTAGTTATATTAGTTATAACTAATAATATAGATATAATGATATAGATATAACAATAGAACTATGAACTATATAGTTCATATTAAATTAATAGCTAATAGCCCTAAGCTAAGATCCAGCAGTTTCCTGAATTCCTATACACTATTTCTATTTGTTATACTATTTCTATTTCTGTTATGTGAGCCCGCTTAGCTCAGAGGTTAGAGCATCGCATTTGTAATGCGATGGTCATCGGTTCGATTCCGATAGCCGGCTTTTTTTTCTCTATCGATTTTTCCATGATTGATAATCTCCCCTTTTCTCAAAATGTTGGATCACCGATCTATTATGTCGTGGTAACTTGTAACTATGAATAAAAAATGGATTGGAGCAATTAGATCTCTACAGAACAAATCATAAAACGGAGCCTCAACTTCCTATATATACATATACAAAAAATCCGGATATTAATAGAATTCATTTCATTCTACTTTGTAATACTTCAGTAAATTTAGCTTTGCTTTGTTTATCCTTTAGTTCAGTCTTAATTTAAGATTTATTCTGTAAAATGAAATTTCAATAAAATAAAAAAGGAGTCTTTATGTCTCGTTATCGAGGACCTCGTTTCAAAAAAATACGCCGTCTGGGGACTTTACCAGGACTAACTAGTAAAAGACCTAAATCCGGAAGTGATCTTAAAACCCAATTGCGTTCTGGGAAAAGATCGCAATATCGTATTCGTCTAGAAGAAAAACAGAAATTGCGTTTTCATTATGGTCTGACGGAGCGACAATTAGTTAGATATGTACATATCGCTGGAAAAGCCAAAGGGTCAACAGGTCAGGTTTTACTACAATTACTTGAGATGCGTTTGGATAACATCCTTTTTCGATTGGGTATGGCTTCGACCATTCCTGGAGCTAGGCAATTAGTTAACCATAGACATATTTTAGTTAATGGTCGTATAGTGGATATACCAAGTTATCGTTGCAAACCCCGAGATATTATTACTACGAAGGATAAACAAAGATCGAAAGCTCTGATTCAAAATTATATTGCTTCACCCCCCCCCGAGGAATTGCCAAAACATTTGACTATTGACTCATTCCAATATAAAGGATTAGTAAATCAAATAATAGATAGTAAATGGATCGGTTTGAAAATAAATGAGTTGTTAGTCGTAGAATATTATTCCCGCCAGACTTGAACCTAACGAAAATAACAAAGAAAGATTCAGAAAATTTTGCCCTCTTTTCGACGAAGTAAATAGATCTAAGGGCCTTGATCCGCATTTTTCTCATTCACGTATTACAAATAGATCAGCAGTAGGATTTTTTTTTCTTTTTTGCTCTTTCCGATATTTGTATTTTACGTACCGCAGTAATGTAATTAGGAATATAGAATTTCTGGAATAGAGAATTTCGATCAAATAAAAGTCTTATTTTATTGCTGGAACTGGAATAATGGTATCAGTTGTTATTTGATTTGATACATTGTGGTCGGTCACGTTGGTGAATTAACAGAAACGGAAAGAGAGGGATTCGAACCCTCGGTAAACAAAAGCCTACATAGCAGTTCCAATGCTACGCCTTGAACCACTCGGCCATCTCTCCTACATAATCTTATTATTGACCAGAAACCGAGTGAATAGCGAGTCATTCATATTATTGCAGTACAGGTATGACCGATCAATGGTTCCATAGGAATAATTCCTTTCAAATTTCCTATTTCTCAACACCAACTTCTCTCATCAGCTACCCCATGGATCTATTACAAATTCATGAATCGCCCCATGGATTTTTATTTCCATTGTATGGCATGACGTATACACGTCATGTAAACAAAACGGATGGTTACTCCACTCTATTTTATCATGGAATAATTATTCTTTTTCCTCTTTGGATCATAACCAAATAAAAACTTCTAGAGTTATCAAAATCCGTAGTAAAAGAAAGTCCTTGGTTATTCAACTTAGATGAAATCTTAGATGAAATAGTAATAGTTCCGTTCATTGGTATACTACGAAATTGTAATGAAATCCAATCTGATTCAAATATTTCATATCTCTCCTTGTCCAAACAAAATGGGACAATTTGAGCGGAAGGTCCACATTTTTAGAATTAGTCTGTTTTATGTTATTTCGTATTGTACAATTCCTTTGTTTGTGGGATCATTTTCCCCGAAGGGTAATGAAAAGAATTCTAATTATAGATTATAGAAAGGATTGCTAATTATGCCTAGATCTCGGATAAATGTAAATTTTATTGATAAGACCTCTTCAATTGTAGCCAATATTCTATTACGAATAATTCCGACAACTTCAGGAGAAAAAAAGGCATTTACCTATTACAGAGATGGTGCGATTTGATTCTTTTTTCTTCTTTTTTTAGACTTCAGTATTATGAGAAAGATACGTGATTCGGGATAGAAAGAACCAAATTATTGAAATAAACCTACGCTTGGTGAAGGTGAGTTTGAAGATAGAACAATTCCTTCTGTCGTGTATCCTCGATTGATGCAGCCTCGGATGCTTCAATTGTTAATTTGAGTATTGAGCGAAAGGTTACACCTATGGGTTCTATATTGTAGGTCAATCCTATTCCACTAGTACCAATAGGCAGCATAGGGGAAGAAGCACTACACCAAGGAATCAACAATACGAAAACTTTGTTATAAATTTCCCTTTTCCTTATTGGTATCGGGACTAACAAGAATGGTTGGGACAACAAACATCCATCTCGTTCGTACTTTGGATACCCGTATAACCATCAAAGATCGTTGAAGTGACTAATTCCTGAAAATTGGAGGCGTTGAGGACAAAGAAATTGTTGGAGTTACCATTTCCATCTAGCACTAATATGATTGGTGTTAAAAAAACCTCTTGCGGGAAGGCTGGCTAGAGATTTCTTGTAAAAATACCAGCTCCTGTCAGTTCATAATGAGAATAGTTAAATTTTGATTCCATGGATTATTCCCCTTAGTACTATGCACAGAAGGGGGGAGCCGTATGAGATGAAAATCTCACGTACGGTTCTGGAACGGAGATTCTTTGAATAGAATGAACGACCGTAACGGATGTTGGCTCAATCCGAAGGAAATTATGCGGAAGCTTTACAGAATTATTATGAAGCTACGCGACCAGAAATTGATCCCTATGATCGAAGTTATATACTCTA